AGTAGGTTTTTTAGATATGGGCCTAGCAAAAGAAAAATCGAGATAGGTTCCTATAGGATTGGATTTCCCCCTTTAAAATCGGACGTGAAGGTTTCCTCTCATCCGGCTCAAGTAGTTACAGCAAAAAAAAGGGGTTCTTTCTTATTTTTAAACTTTGTTTTGTTCGATAAAACCCTACCCTACAAAGAGCTACTCCTTACTCAAGTTCCCAGTAAGGACCAACCTTTCATTGATTCATTCTTTTTTTTTACTTTAAAAAAATTTTCTGAATTACTTATGACAAAATGGAAATGTGAAATTTTTGAGTAGTCTACTTCCCCTCAAATGATGAATCCCCTTTAAGGGGATACTTTGGGACTCGTAAGGGATTTACTTGTCTATATATCATTCCCTTCGACCTTTTAGGTCTCTACTCACCTCGATGGTTATGCCATGATGTCCTTTGAAGTATATATGCGATAAATAGACTCCAGTAACCATGCTATATATATTTGCTTGCTTAAAGAGAATCTCTCTCTAAAAGAAATGGAATGGCTAATTCCACGAAAAAGTCTTTTTTTTTTCACGAGGTATAACTAGCAATTCCTATTTATCTGTTATAGAATCGACCATGGATCAATTCCCCTTTCATTTGGAAGTATTGAATATACCCATAATTCTGAGTTTCATGTTACTTTTCCCAAAACACATGTCAGAGCCGGGGCATCCCATTCAATCTGATTGGGATGACAGTTTCTCAGTCCGAATCTGTAAAATGAAAATTTTGATCAAATCACACATCGCAGTATACCAGGCCTTCTAATTCTTTAAGGGGTTTATCTAAAAGATTCGCGATATAACTAGGAAGACGTTTCAAATACCACACATGGGTCACTGGACATGCGAGTTTGATGTATCCCATTTGATATCTTCGTATCCTAGAATCAACAAATTCCACCCCGCATTGTTCACAAAATTTCGGGTCTTCTTTTTCAGCTCTGATCACTCGATAATTTCCACAAGCACAAATTCTACTTTTTATGGGTCCAAAGATTCTTTCACAAAACAATCCATCTTTTTCCGGTTTATTGGTTTTATAATGAAAAGTATAGGGTTTTGTCACCTCTCCAACTATCTCTCCATTAGGTAGGATTTTGTTGGCCCAAGCCCTTATTTGTTGAGGAGAAACTGGTCCAATTCGAAGTTGTTGATGTTTATACCGGTCGATCATAGAATAGAAATTCTGATTCATTCAGATCAAGCTTCCTTCCTATTAATCTGGAAGTTCTTCTCAGATACAAGGAAATGATTCAGTTCTAGAGCCAAAGATCGTAGTTCTCGAACGAGCAATCGAAAAGATTCTGGAGCATCCTCGGGATTAGGTACTGTTCCTCCAACGATTGTAGCACCAAGTACTTCTTGACGAGCTCTAATATGATCAGATTTATAAGTAAGCATCTCTTGTAAAATATGAGCAACACCAAATCCCTCTAGAGCCCAAACTTCCATTTCTCCTACTCGTTGTCCCCCTTGCTTGGCCCTTCCTCTAAGGGGTTGTTGTGTAACAAGTGCGTAATGCCCACTAGAACGTCCATGGATTTTATCATCAACTTGATGAATTAATTTTAGGATATAGGACTTTCCTATTAGAACAGGTTGTTCAAAAGGATCCCCTGTTCTTCCATCAAATATTCTGCTTTTTCCTGGATACTCGGGTTCAAATACCCATGGATTTTTTGTTTGCTTACAGGCTTCATATAATTCAGAAAACACTAGTTTTCTCGAAGCCTCTTGTTCATATCTCTCATCAAAAGGTGCTATTCTATAATGTTTCTTTAGCAGATCCCCCGCTAATCCGAGCGAACATTCAAATATCTGTCCCACATTCATTCGTGAGGGTACTCCTAATGGGTTGAAGACCATATCAACAGGTGTCCCATCTTGCAAATAGGGCATATCTTGTCTAGGCAAAATTTTTGAAATGATACCTTTATTCCCATGTCTTCCAGCTACTTTATCACCTACTTTGATTTCACGTTTCTGTGAAATATATACACGAATCATTTCTGGATTATAACTGGAACCCCCCTTTTTCTGAATCCATCTCACATCAATAACGCGACCCCTTCCACCTATAGGTAGTTTTAGAGAAGTTTCTTTTGCAGTGGATACCTGAATGCCAAGTATGACTCGTAATAATCTATCCTCCGGGGAATACGACGATTCGTTCGCTGTCTGAGGCGTTAATTTACCTACTAAAATATCACCTGTTTCTACCCAAGATCCCAGCATAACGATTCCATTTCTGTCTAAATTTCGGAGTAAATGAGTCTCTAGATGCGGTATTTCCTTAGTAATTCTTTCAGGGCCCTGGCTTGTCACATGAGTCTGAATTTCATATTTCCGGATGTGAAAAGAAGTATAAATATCTTCATATACCAGACGTTCGCTAATTAATACTGCGTCTTCAGAATTGTAACCTTCCCATGGCATATAAGCTACTAATATGTTTTTTCCTAAA